AATATAAGAATAAAATAATTAAAACAAGAATAAGAAATAAAAATGATAAAGAGATGATTTGACTGACCCGCCCGTCATGAATAATGACGGGCGGGTATATATATGTATGTATTTTACCTCTAAAATATATAAAATTGTATAAACTACACTGCGTATAGTAATAGGAATGAGATCATTAAACAGAATAATCCACAAGCCTCACTTAAAGCGAATCCTAAGATAGCTTGAGGGAATAATGTACTACGTAATGATGGGTTACGTGCTGTACCGTTGATTAAAGCAACGAATACTAAAGCAATACCGATGGCTGCTCCTCCTAATCCTAATGTAGCTATACTTGCTCCTATGTATTTAGCTGCTAATGCTAATTGCATAAAATATATATAAATTATATAGTATTAATATAAATCAAATCAAGTATTAGCCTAATAGGAATCGAACCTATATATTCCCATTATCAATGAGATTCTCTACCATTGAGATATAGGCTAATTAATATATATATATGATAATATATATATAAGTATATGAGTAAGATGCCTAAGTTGAGAGTTGAACTCATACCTACCGCACTTCAGGCGGTTGCTCTACCATTAAGCTACATAAGCTTATATCAAGAGTAGATAGACTTGAACTATCATTAAATGTGTTGAAGACATCTGCTCTACCGTTGAGCTATACTCTTTCTTACCCCGTTGAAGAATTAATAGTTCAACGGGTTTATTAATCGTAATGGAATTGAACCATTATATTAGATGTGTAAGATCTATGATTTACCATTAATCTAACGATTATTTTAATATCTAAAGTCTTAATAGGAGTTGAACCTATATAAACACATTAGAAGAGAGTTGTTTTACCATTAAACTATAAGACTATCTCTCCTAATAAAGAGGATATATCTATCAAAAGATAGGAGAGTTAGTGACGTATCATGGCCGCCTCAACATGAATGTTGAGGCGGCCCCATCTAGTCTGGGACCATCGATTAACAGGTAAATCACTCGCCTTGCATGCTAGAGATATCGGTTCAAGTCCGATTGGTTCCATTTAATATAAACTTAATTTCATTATATAATGATAAGACTTGATGTACCTACTCCTTGAGGTATCAGATTACAAGATTCAGCTACTCCTAACTCTGAGGGTATTCATGAGTTATATGATCATATTATGTTCTATTTATGTCTTATTTTAGGTTTAGTTTCTTATATTTTATATGTTATTATTAAAGATTATCGTAATAATAAATTCTCATATAAATATGTTAGACATGGACAATTAATAGAAATTATATGAACTATATTCCCTGCTGTTATATTATTACTTATAGCTTTCCCATCATTTATATTATTATATTTATGTGATGAAGTATTAACACCAGCTATGACAATAAAAGTTATAGGTTTACAATGATATTGAAAATATGAGTATTCAGATTTTGTAGATTCATTGGGTGAAACATTAGAATTTGAATCATATGTAATACCAGATGATATGTTAGAAGAAGGTGGTCTACGTTTATTAGATACAGATACAAGTATAGTAGTACCAGTAGATACACATATAAGATTTGTAGTAACAGCAAATGATGTAATACATTGTTTTACAATACCAAGTTTAGGATTTAAGATCGATGCAACACCAGGACGTTTAAACCAAGTATCAGCTTTAATAGAACGTACAGGAGTATATTATGGACAATGTAGTGAATTATGTGGAGTTAATCATGGTATGATGCCTATTAAATTAGAGTGTGTATCAATAAATGAATTTATTGAATGATTAGGTGAGAACGAGACAAGTCTTAGTAGCTCAATGGTAGAGCTATGCACTGTTAATGCAAGGATCTTAGTTCAATTCTAAGCTAGGACGATTATAATGAAAATATATATAATAGTAACCCTGTATGCCGCCCCAGGCTATAAAATAGCCTGGGGCGGCCCCTCGGTCTATCCCATACTCTTTATATGCTGTCATTGACTGCTATAACGCAATTGTATATCCCTACTATTGGTGGTATCGCTGGTTTATTAGCTAGTGCATCTAGTAGCCCTATGCAATCTATTTTACAATTAATTATTTTATTTGTTTGTACTAGTATTGCTTTATATACTGGTGGTCTAACTCTTATGGGTATCCTTTATTTATTAATTTATGTTGGTGCTATCGCTATCCTATTCTTATTCTTATTATCTTTAGTTGGTGGTGATGATCTTCTTCAACGTGAAGATAATTTCTCTCATAAGGGTAGACATTTAGCTTTATTAGCTTTAATTTTATTATTATGTTTATCACCTTTAGAAATGTTAACTATTGATTATGATATTACTAATATTATTATTGAAACTCCTGTTAATGAAGGTGCTTATTTTGGTGAATTACATGCTGTTGGTAATCAGTTATATACTGATTATGCTCCATTACTTATCATTATTGGTATTATCCTACTTTTATCTGTTATAGGGGCTATTGCTATGACTCGTTAATGATTTATATTGAAATCTTATTAATCTTTGTTAGTGCTTTATTAGCTGTTGCTTTCTTAACTGTTGCTGAACGTAAGACTTTAGGTTATATGCAACGTAGAGTTGGTCCTAATGCTGTTGGTTATTATGGTATCTTAATGGCTATTGCTGATGCTGCTAAATTATTATTAAAAGAAACTGTTGTTCCTCGTAATGCTGATGTTACTATCTTATATATTAGTCCTATGATTGCTTTAATATCAGCATTATTATGTTGAGCTGTTATACCATTTGCACCTGGAGTTGCTATAGTTGATAGTAATTATGGTTTAATCTTAACTTTAGCTATTAGTAGTGTTGGTGTCTTTGGTACACAATTAGCTGGTTGAGCTGCTAATAGTAAATATTCCTTATTAGGTAGTGTTAGATCCTCAGCTCAATTAATTAGTTATGAATTAGTCTTAACTACTATTATTATTATCTGTATCTTATTAAGTGGTACTATGAATTTATCTAAATATGTTGAGTTACAAGAAGGTTTATGATATGGTTTACCATTATTACCATTAGCTTTAATGTTCTATATAGGTTGTGTTGCTGAATGTGCACGTCCACCGTTTGATAATGTTGAAGCTGAATCTGAACTTGTTTCTGGTCATATGACTGAATATAGTAGTAGTATTTTCGTTTTATTCTTCTTAGCTGAATATAGTTCTATCTTATTCTTAAGTACTTTAACTGCTATATTATTTATAGGTGGTGGTACTGGTATCATTTTAGGTCTTAAAGCTAATATATTTGCATTTACTTATATCTGAGTTAGAGCTACATTACCTCGTGTACGTTATGATAAATTAATTCATTTATGTTGATTAGTTTTCTTACCTATTTTATTTGGTACTGTTATATCTATACCTAGTTTATTATATAGTATAGATGCTATAGCTACATATTCTTAACCACTGGCCCGCCCGCCATCAAAGATGGCGGGCGGGATTCTATGTATCTTTACTATAGATCTATATATATATTTTTTATATACTTATCTATATTATATCTATATACATAATTATTATTATAATTATATATTAAAATTATTGAATATATTGTGACGAGTATATCCCTAGCCCGAAAGCAAAGCTTTCGGGCGGGTAAGAAGTATGTATATATACTTATATATGATTATTATCTCACTAAATATTATATTATTTATATAATATTATATATATGACTATATTATATAAATATAAGATCATATAGTCCCCGCCCGGTACCGCGCCCGCTAGCTGAGCTAGCGGGCACCAAAAGTGTTGGGTAATACATGGAACATTGCGGGTGAGTTAGTATTATTACTCTCTATTAATATTATATATTTATAAAAATATACTATGTATAACAGTATATTCCCCGCCCGCCTCTCCCCCATACCGCGCCCGCCGTACCCCCTTACCGCGCCCGCTAGCTGAGCTAGCGGGCGCGGGGCACCAGAGGTGTTGGGGGTAAAACAGCTGAGCTTGCGGGCGCGGGGCACCATAGGTGCTGGGGGATAAGAGGACATCTTTGATGTCGGGCGGGTGTAAGTATGTATTAGATTTATTATCTTAACGATTGTATTCTAACGAACATCTACACTCGTTATACCCGTCCCTAACTACGTTGGGCGGGATGTACTATTTATAATAATATCTATATAAGATTAATATAGATTATTTATACATATAGACTATGACATTGATACCCGCCCGCCTATCCCCCATACCGCGCCCGCTAGCTCAGCTAGCGGGCGCGGGCACCATAGGTCTTGGGGGACAAGAAGAAAGCTTTGCTTTCGGCTAGGTGTCTATATATTACATTCTATTCATATTAATATAATAAAGTTATATATAAATTATATTAATACTATAATATTATATCTCACTATTATGAATGGGTAGTTAAGGTATGTATAAACTATATAGATTGATATATCAATATTATAAAATCTATAAAACATACTACTCCTTATACCACCCCCAACATAGTTGGGGGTGGGTTATAGATAATATAATCCTTACTATTATAGTATATAGTTATTATTATTATAAGTATATATAATAATAATTTTATAATAAAAAGACTATATGACATAGTCCCTCTAGCCCGCCATCAATGATGGCGGGCGTGGTGTATAAGAATATATAAGTATATATAAGTATATATAAGAATATATAAGTATAAATAAGAATATATAAGTATATATAAACGATATAATAGATAAAGGAGAGTAAACCTATTATAACCGATATCCCCCGCCCCAACACCTACGGTGTTGGGGCGGGTAGTCAATGTTATTCTTAATAAGTTAATGTTTATAACATATATAACATAGATATATATAGTCCCCCGCCCGCAAGGTACCTTGCGGGTGGATATAAGTTAGATTTACGTATATATATGTATGTATTATAAGACATTAATTAATATATTTATATATATCTATAATGAGGATATTTCTCCTTATACCCGCCCGAAAGCAAAGCTTTCGGGCTAGGGTGTATATAAGATAAGACTAACTATAATAGTATTATATAATGATAATAACATAAAAAATATAAGAAAAGACTAGATAACATAGTTCCCCTAGCCCGCCATCTTAGATGGCGGGCGGGTATAGGTTATAATATATCTATTATATTTTAAATATAATAATATAAATGATTATATAATATGTAATAACATAGTCTAACCCTATAGCCCGAAAGCTTTGCTTTCGGGCCGGTAAAGGTTATTAATGATAATTAATAAGTTATATAACTATAAAATAATATATATATATGATGATATAGTCCCCCGCCCGCATGCTACGCATGCGGGCGGGTAGTTAAGATATTTCAATAAATATGTATAGTTATATATATATGATCTATATAAAGAGTATATATATGAATAACTATATACACCCCTAGCCCGACATCATAGATGTCGGGCGGGTAAAGGATATTAGTTACTCTTAATCTTTATAAGATATATAAATTTATATATATAAATAAATACTATAAGATATTAAAGTTATATTAAGAATATAAAGTATAAATAAGTAACACTTATAGACCCGGCCATCTATGATGGCGGGGCGGTATTAAAGTATTAGTAAATAAAAGTATATAATATGGTTAAGAATAGAGATAATATTATTATACATCCCGAGCAGGTTCCCCTACCCGAACTGTATTTCAACTTATAGCATATCAGTAATCTTTAAGGCATCTAACTCTATATATATCGACTATAATATAAATATATAATGATAAGTTAATTAATATAACTTAATATAGGTTAATTTCAAAATGCATATAGATTCCTTCTGTGCTATTGATGAGTGATTAGTGCGAAGTATAGGTTATCTTCACCGTAGCTCTCTAGTCTACGATTACTAACAGTTCCGCTTGCATGTTCCCGAATTGCAGGAGACAATCAAATTTAAGCATCATAGGCATAGAATTATAATTTCATTAACCTTATATATAATGATAAGATAAGTTTAATTGATTATAACTTCGTATCACACCTGTAGCCCTAGTCATAAGGGTCATCATGATTAGTCTTCAGCCTCTACTTACCACTACATGTCTGTAGTGCAATATAGTTATATATATACACATAGTACCCCGCCCGCAATCTTTGATTGCGGGCGGGTGTAAGGATATAATCAACTATCAAGGGTTTCGTTCATTTACTGACTCAACAAGAGACCACTAGGCATGAACTGACGACAACGATGTAACGCCTGTGATTTATAATAAATATAAAACATTCAAGACTAGGTAAGGTTTAAGGTGTATCGTCCAATTAAACAGCATGATCCACTGTAGGTATATACGACCGTCTAATGTATTGCATTCCATCCTTGAGGACGTACTAGTCTGGCGGTGTACTCTTCATGTTAATGTATCCATAAATAGATGTTAATTATATATATATATAATATTTCTATTTATACATAGTACACATAGTTTACGGCTGTAACTAAATGGGTATCGAATCCACGTTGATACTACAGCTGTCATCCCTCAGTGTCAATATATTATTATATTCTAACTATATAGTCTAACTTATGTAATAGTATTTTATCTCTATATAAGCTGTACTTAAATATCAATAATATATTCAATATGTAAATAAACATACACCTACGGATCCTTTAGGCCAAGGACGATCAATGCTCGCTCTGGGTGTATGACCGCTACTGCTGGCACACCACTGGGTAAGAACTAAACCATAACCTATATATATAAAATATATATAGATACACCATCATACTTAGTGTATAGGTCGAGATAAAGTTAACATTAAGGGGTAGAATAATACCCGCCCGCTATGGAACATAGCGGGCGGGAGGCTTCATACTAGTCATTAACAATCTCATCTAGATAACACGATCAACCGTTAGGTCATTGTCGATGATTCCTCACTGCTGCTACTAAGAGTAGTGGTATATATATACCATGTGCCCCTTATTACGTCAATAATGGGGTATAGGTCTAAGGCTAGGAGGCTACTCTCCTACTACCTGCATCTATAAGGGTTATTAATCCCTGTCTACTCACCTGTATACAAATATATAAATATTTATTAGCATGTGTTAAGCCTCTAGATAGCATTCGATCTGAGCCTACATCATACTCATGATGTAGTAAGCTGTCGGCTTGAATCACGGGGAATTGAACCTCGATCTACCCATTATGAGTGGGCTGCTCTACCATTGAGCTATGATTCATTACTCTCCTATATATTTTAATATATCTCCTCTACCCGCCCCCATATCTAATATAGCGGGCAGAGTCATATATATGTTTATATATTTCTATATATATTATATTTTTATATATAATTATAAATATATATCGGTCAATCAGTGAATCGAACACTGATCCTTTAATAGGGACTATATAGCAAATAGCCTAACTGTACCAATAAGTAAAATTGACCTTTCCGCACATCAACTTATAAATTAATGATATGGAACTAATATATCCAATAGGATATGAGGGACCCGTACCGGGCGGTATCACGCATTACATCAGATTCGAACTGACATTTCTCTCAGTGACATTGAGAGGCTTTACCATTAAGCTAGTAATGCTTACTGATCTAATACGATTCGAACGTATATAGACCTAGACCAAATCTAGGGGACTTGCCTATTAGTCAATAGATCATTATTTAATGAGGTAATTGTTCACTTGTTAATTAACTTAACCTTATACTTTATATATAAAGTTATATATTAGATATATAATCCAATAGATAATATAACTATAACACTATATTCTTTAGTGATTAAATTATTTATATTATAGGTTTAGCATTTGATAGGCAATCAATGCGTATCACTCCTATCTTAACTGCTAACAATAAGTGAATTATAGCCCGCCCGATGATCAATGAAGACGGGCGGGGTAAGAATTATGTTAATAATCAGAGGATAGTGCTCTACAATCCTCTCGTACACATAGAGCTAAATATAAATAAAAGCAACAGATGATAGAAACACTACTGGCTCACGCCGTAGTTAACCCATCTCAAGTAGCTCCTTAGAGGACGAACAGTCCTACCCTTCGCAGCCGCTTCTACCGCGAGGATGAGCCTAGACGACATCGAGGTGGCAAACACCGCTGACGATATCGACTCTCTAGCGGTATTACCCTGTTATCCCTAGCGTAACTTTGATCCGTTATCGGCACTCCTTACTCTAGATATCACCTGTTCATTATACTCTACTTACGTACTAATTAGATTTGTTAATCTTATTATCATAGCACAGTTAAGTTATTATACTTAACATTATAACATATAGATATATTTATATATAATATATATATAATGAGCTATACGTTATATAACTAGTTGCAATCTAGCTTTACTGTACTAAGTCATACTATTAAATATTAAGAACTATATCTATACTGGTCCCCGCCCGATCATCATAGATGATCGGGCGGGGTATATAGAGAGTATCTTAATAAATATACAATTATTGTCAGATAGACACATCAGTTGGAATGTATGATGCCGACGCCCCATCGAAACTAACCAGGCTACTATGTCTCTATTATTTTATTAATAAATTAGTGGTTATAATATACAATCTAAATCATATTTTTTATATATTTTAAATAATATATAATATGTATATTTATATATATATTCATACACAAAGTAGCCTTATAGTAAAGCTGCATAGGGTCTTCTCGTCAACCTGTTGCTATACAGTATCTACACTGCAATTACTAATTCACTGAGTCCCTGATGGATACAGTTATAGCGTCGTGTAATCATTCATGCAGGACACCAATTATGTGCCAAGGAACTTCGCTACCTTCGGATCCTCACAGTAAGACCGCCGTTGACATGTTCTTTATGTATATAGAACACACACTGGGCAGGTATCACCTACTATACTGTCATTTATCATGATAGCAGTAGGCTATGTTTTTGGTAAACAGTCGCACTATATAAAGGTTTAACCTTAATTTGCCGAATTCATTCACCAGGGTTATCTCATGCCCGTTATTATATAATATAATATTATATCAATTAATTATATTAATTATAATAAATAGTAATATTATTTTAAATTACTATATTAGATATAAATATATATATAAAAGTATACCAGGGTCGGACTACAGTACGGTTAGACCTGATTTCTAGTAGGTGTTACCCATCTGGGAGGGGTTGTCACCCCAACCATTAGGGGCCGTTATTTAGTAGTTATACCTTATACTTATCGGGGGAAGGCTTATCCTTCCTTACGTTACTCAAGTCAGCATATTCTTCTCTACTTGATAGTAGAGTGCTCTGTTACCATATATTCTACTTAACCCGCCCGATCATCTATGATGATCGGGCGGGAGAGATATATCTGTTACTCGGTCTATAACATAGTCCCGATTATCTATTCTCTACCCTATTATATAAGATTAGTACGTTGTTACACGTTTATTAGCAGATGATTACTATCATATCCACTGACTAATTGGTTAAAATAAGGGGACTGGAAGACGCCCGCCCCAATATAATTGGGGCGGGCTTAAGGCCTGTCCAATCCAGAGATTATATACACTGGGTTATAGTTTAGGACCTACGGTTTACAGTCTAGGTTGTTCCCTTTATGTCTATAGACCTTATCGCCTATAGACTGACTGCCTATTTATTTATAATATTAGACCTGTTCTGATATTAATATCACTATATAAGTTATTAATTACTCCATAGTTGATATCAGTGATGTACCAGGCTATTATTTATAATAGACGCTATACTAATATATATATCACAGAGAACCAGCTATCTGCACATCAGGTTAGCCTGTCACTACTATGCACAACTCTTCAGAGGGTATTGCTACACCCACCTGTTTAGTCTATTATATACATCATATTAAATAATATGATTATACATAATATATATATATATATTATGTTATATATAATAACTTGGTCATGCATAGATCATGTGCTTTCGGGTCTAATTATAATAACTATATTCTTATTAAATTAGTTATTAACTACGCTATTATAATTAACTCACTGACCCATTATACAAGAGGTACGCTATACTATAGCTGCTCTTTACCATAGTGTTTCAATATAAAAAAACTAATATATATGTATATATAAAGTTTTATATAACCCTTTCCCTTTCGGTACTTTACTCTAATATTAATTTCTTTAGTTTTAACAGTAGTACTGCTATTTTCTCACTATTTAGTGATACTTATAAACTTAAGATACTTTCTCTCACCGATACTTATATCTTCCCTGTTGGTTTTTATCCTTTGTTACTGAGATGTTTCAATTCACAAAGTTTATATTATTACTATTTCTAGTTAAGATTTCTAATTATATTAGATATATTATCTATAATATTAATATTAAGAATAAGGATTCACACAAATGGTATTAATAATTAACCGATATTTCAATTACCTCTCCTATAAATATCCAGGTATCTTACCCGATGAGCCCGCCCCCTCAAAGAGGGGGCGGGCTCTAACTGTGTCTTATTACTCTTATATTGTCACTTTATTCTCTTCTTATTTTATCTTGTTCGCTGTTCTTATTAGTGCTTTCTTCTATACTTTCCTTCCTAAAAATCTTATTTGTATATTAGTTATGTTAGAAATTTTATTATTAACTGTTACATTAGAATTATTAGATTTAGGTGCATCATATGATGATTTATATGGTACTATGTATGCTATTGTTGTTTTAATTATGGCTGGAGCTGAATCAGCTATTGGTTTAGCTATTACTATTGCTTATTATCGTTTAAGAGGTAGTATCTCTGAAGTTGTTTAATGAATTTATTATATTATATTTATGAAGAACCCGTTACTATTGATTTAGGTACTTGATTTAGTTATGGTGATGTTATTGTTTCTTATGGTTTAGCTTTAGATAGTTTAGCTATGACTGTTATTGTTCCTGTTGGTATTATTACTTTATGTGTTTTATTATATGCTATTGATTATATGGCTCATGATCCTAATCGTAATAGATTTTATATTATTTTAAGTATCTTTGCTGTCTTTATGACTATCTTAGTTGTAGCTGATGGATATCTTATGATGTTTATTGGTTGAGAATTTGTAGGTGTTGTTTCATATTTACTTATCTCATTCTGATCTACACGTATTACTGCTATGAAATCAGCTTTATCAGCTATCTTACTTAATCGTATGGGTGATACTTTCTTTGTTATTGCTTTAGGTCTTATGCTTAATTATTTACATGCTGTTGATTATGATACTGTTGCTTTAATGGCACCATATATGAATACATTCTTATTAAATATTATAGGTATATTATTATTATTAGCAGCAACAGCTAAAAGTGCACAATTAGGATTACATGCATGATTATTACAAGCTATGGAAGGACCTACACCAGTTAGTGCTTTATTACATGCTGCTACTATGGTTTGTGCTGGTGTTTATGTTTTAGTTAGATCTTATGTTATTTTAGAATATACTCCTACTGTTCTTATTATTATCTGTTGATTAGGTGGTCTTACTACTCTTGTTAGTGGTCTTATCGCTATTGCTACTAATGATATTAAAAGAGTTATTGCTTTATCTACTATGTCACAACTTAGTATTATGGTTTTAGCTATTGGTATTAGTGCTTATGATTTAGCTATTTATCATTTATATTGTCATGCTTTCTTTAAAGCTTTATTATTTATGGGTGCAGGATCTGTTATTCACTCATTTGTTGCTGAATCTCAAGATATGCGTAAATATGGTGGTCTTATTAATTATTTACCATTTAGTTATACTTCTATTCTTATTGCTTCATTATCATTAATGGCTATACCTGGATTAACTGGTTATTATAGTAAAGATATTATTATTGAATCATTATATGGTTCTTATACTTTAAGTGGTTATATTCTTTATTATATCGCCGTTGGATCTGCTACTTTAACTAGTTTATATTCATTAAGAGTCTTATATTTAACATTTATTAATACTCCTAATGCTAATAAAGGTTCATATAATATGATTCATGAAAGTTTAGGTATGATGATTCCTATGTTTATCTTAGTTATTTATAGTATCTATTTAGGTTATGGTAGAGATAATGTTATTGGTCATTATGCTTTAACTTTACCATCTAATAATACATTTATTGAAACTGAATTTACTTTACCTGCTTATATTAAACTTATGCCATTAGTTTTAGGTTTATCTTTATCTGCTTTACTTGTATATATTTATGAATATACTTATACTATTAATACATCATCTATATATAATTACTTTAATAATAGAATATATTATGAGCAAATACTTAATAATATAATTATACGTAATGTATTATCATTAGGAGGGAATATGAATGCTTATATAGATCAAGGTTTACTTAAAGTATTAGGACCGACTGGTATTAGTCGTATATTATTAACTAAAAATAATATAGGATTATTCTTAATCATAATTAATTTAATATATGTATCTATTCTTAACAAAATAAAGGGGAGACGATAGTAGGTTAATGGTAGACCCTGGCACTTCCAATGCCCCTGTGCGTGTTCGATTCACGTCTATCGTATATATATATTCATATTTATAAATAAATATGTTATATCACACCCGCCCCCAACTATGTTGGGGGCGGGTTAGAATATATAAGTATATATAATCTATTTTGTTAAATATAATATATCGTTTATCATAAATAATATTATATACTATATATATATATAACTATCTCTTAATATCCCGCCCCCAACAAAGTTGGGGGCGGGAAGGATTATATATCTATTCTATTATCTCTATAATATTATATCATATAAGTATAATATACCTTCTTAGGCCCGCAAGCATAGCTTGCGGGCGATAGTAAGTATTATTCCTATATTATTCTATTAATTTATATTCTTATTATATATATTAATCTTATCCTATTATATATAATGACTTTATTATTAATATATTAATAAACTATCTATAGTCTCCCGCCCGCAAGCCTAGCTTGCGGGTGGTATAAGGAATACTCTTTATTATATCTATACATTTATAATCATATTAAAGTTTATATACTTATATATATTTTATGTTTAATCATATTAAATGATCTCTATTTGTATCTAATATATTTATTCTATAATAATATTAAATTATCTTTAATTATATTATATTATCTTATAATAAGATTAAAGTATCTTTACTTATATATATATACTCCGTCTAACTATGTTGACCATATAAGGGCGGATTATAGTAAGTAAGTATATCTTTGACCACCGCCCGCAAGCTACGCTTGCGGGCGGTATAAGAAATAGTGTTATATCTAAATATATATATATATTTTTTTAATGATAAATTATTATATCTATATAAATTAGATAATAATATATAACTATTATATATATATATAATTATAGCTTAATACTTAAATATTACGCCCAACATAGTTGTTGGCGGGTAGGGATATAACTATTCTATAGTATGGTGTATACTCATTAGTTCCAGCCCGCAAGCATAGCTTGCGGGCGGTAGTAGATATTATACTCTATTATATCTTATTTATTTTAAAATCTATATTATATCTTTATATTATATATATAGACAATATAAATCTTATATACCCGCCCAACGTAGTTGGGGGCGGGGACGGTTAAAAATAATCTTTATTATATATTTTATATCAAATAATTAATATATTATAGTATAGTGTAGTATACTATAGCCTCCCGCCCGCAAGCCTAGCTTGCGGGCGGTATAAGGAATATTAGATATTATATATATGTTATATATCTCATTTATAATATATATTAAAATATATCTCATTTATTTTAATATTAAAGTATATCAACTATATATATACCCATATCAACTTTGTGGGGACGGGGATAGTTATGTACACTTACATTTATACTATTATATATTCCCGCTGTGGAATGACTGGTGTCATAGACTTATTGCAAATAAGTCTTTAAGGGTTCAATTCCCTACATAGTGTATACTATAAAAGGTCTATATAATAGGAATAATAAACTATAGAACCACGCCCGCCATCATAGATGGCGGGCTGGTTAAAGTGTTAGATATATATTGGTTTAGCTATTTATAGTATTACAGATTGTATCGTAATTGGTAACGAGTCTACATTGGGTGTAGGAGACTGGGGGTTCAAGTCCTCCCAATCTGAATAATCTATTCTTATTATATCATACTTTATTTATAAACTATGCCTCAACTTGTTCCATTCTATTGAATGAATTTACTTACTACTGGTATAGCTGCTTTTACTATATTAATATATATAAGTAGTACAATAATATTACCAAATATATTAAGATTATTAATAGCAAGATCTATAATAGTAAGAGTATAGCCTAGGTTCTTAGCCGCCCGCCATCTACGATGGCGGGCGGGCGTGCCATACCCTTTTCTTATCATATCCTAGACTTTGTCTGGAACTTTCTTTTCTCTTGTTTTATTCTCCTCTTGATCAATTCGAAATTAAACCTTTATTAGTTATTAATAATTATCTTACTTTAGCTTTAACTAATTATGCTTTATATCTTATTATAGTTATATCTATAATTTATTTATATTATTTTATTATAACTGAAGCTAAACTAGGATCAACTAGATGAGGTGTTGCTATTATTGCTATATATGATACTATACTTAATTTAGTTCATAGTCAAATAGGACGTGCTGGTGGGTATTATTTCCCTCTTATCTTCTCTATTTTTAATTTAATCTTTATCGCTAACTTAATTAGTATGATTCCTTATTCATTTGCTATCTCAGCTCAATTAGTTGCTATAGTTGGATTTAGTTTAAGTTTATGATTGGGTAATGTTATATTAGGTTTATATCTACATGGTTGAGGATTCTTTGCTTTATTCGTACCTAGTGGTACTCCTCTTCCTCTAGTTCCTATCCTTGTTTTAATTGAAGCTCTATCTTATTCATCTAGAGCTATCTCTCTTGGTTTACGTTTAGGTGCTAATATCTTATCTGGTCATTTACTTATGCTTATCTTAGGTTCACTTATTATTAATTTAATGAGTAGTTCATTATTAGGTTTAATTGGTGGTATTATTCCTATTATTGCTGTTATAGCTATTACTATCTTAGAAGTTGGTATTGCTATTATACAAGCTTATGTATTTAGTATCTTATTATCTGGTTATATTAAAGATTCAGTATCATTACACTAATTCTTAACACACTCCCTAATTTATTAGGACCTATCTAATTTATATTTAGATTATATTATAATTTATATGTTATATAATATAATTATGTTATATAATAGATAATATATCTATATAATATATAGATGATATACCCCGCCCGCCATCTATGATGGCGGGCGGGGATCCATTGATTATAATCTTTCTTTATAATTTTATAGTTAAGATAAGAGATATATTCATATATATATATTCTTTACTCGCCCCCTCCCCCAAAGGGGGAGGGGGCTAGATTCCACGTCTGGGTGTATGGTATTATATATTTATATCTTTCCTATTATTATATCCATTCATATTCATAGATTTAAGATATAAACATATAATGTATAGGTTGTATATATAATTTAATTATAACTAGATATTATTAATTACTTATTATATTATTATATATGTATAATATATATGTATATATAGATATATATATAGATGTATTAATAATATATATACTTATCTACCCCTAGCCCGCCATCTTCGATGGCGGGCACTCTTCGTTATTAAGTATTATTTAATATATTATTATTTCTTAATTATTCTGTTTATTTATTATATAAATTAATATATTAAGAATATATAAGTATATATTGATAAGATTATAACTAAACCCCGCCCGCCTCTCCCTGTTGGGGAATAAGAGACCATCTTTGATGGCAGGCGGGGACCCATATGTTATATATTTTTATCTTTTTTATAATTATTATTATGATTATATCATTATAATATAACTATATTATTTATATATAAGATATATATATATACTCTATACTGGCCCCCTCCCCCAAAGGGGGAGGGGGCTAGGCTATACTACTGGGAGTATTTATGGTATTATATATTTATATCTATTCCTATATATAAATTATTTTACTATTTATAAATTATTAAGATATAAAGATATAATGTATAGGCTAGATATATTATTTCTAATTCTAGCCCGCCATCGAAGATGGCGGGCGGGTTCCCCTTATCCCTTATATCTCTTCATTATATATTTATTAATATATAGATATATCTTCTCTACCCCGCCCGCAAGGTTACCTGTATTACCCCCAACACCTCCGGTGCCCCACGCCCGCTAGCTCAGCCGATTTCCGCCCGCAAGCTATGCTTGTCCTTCACCCCCAACACCTCTGGTGCCCCGCGCCCGCTAGCTGAGCTAGCGGGCGCGGTAAGGGGCGAGGCGGGCGGAAGAGCGGGCGTGGTAAGGGGGTGAGGCGGGCGGGTACACTTCGTTATTATTTTATTCATTATATAATTTTATTTTAGTCTTTATTTATTAATTATTATTAATATAAATATTCTAATTAATGATAGTATATATATATTATATACCCCCTAGCCCGCCATCTACGATGGCGGGCGGGGATGCTTAGTATATAGTAGATTTAGATATATTAAGTATATATTAAGTATATAATATAATAAGATATAATAATATGATATATTATTATATATCCCTAGCCGCAAGCTGTGCTTGCGGCCCGGTACACTTCGTTATAGCCCCTCCCCCAAAGGGGGAGGGGCCAGTATATAGTATTCTTTAATCTATTCTATTTTATATATATAAATTAGAATTCTATTATATATATATGTATTCTAACTAATATAGAAAGTACTATACTCCTAGCCCGCCATCTACGATGGCCTCTTATCCCCCAGCACCTATGGTGCCCCGCGCCCGCTAGCTGAGCTAGCGGGCGCGGTATGGGGGAGAGGCGGGCGGCTTCCTTTATATATTCTATTCATATATTATAGTAATAACTATATATAATAACTATTATTATAAAGATAATATTATAGAATTAAATATAGTATTATATAGAGAAAATAATGTATATTAACCCCGTTGAACTATTAATAGTTCAACGGGGTAGGGAATATAGACTATCTATACCGCCCGCCATCTATGATGGCGGGTACTCTTCGTTATTCTTTTAATCTATTTTATTTATACTTATATATTAATTATATCTCTTAATTTAATAAAGATATATCTAAGTATATTATACTAACCTACCCGCCCGCCATCGTAGATGGCGGGCGGGGATATAGCTTATATCTCTTATTTATTTATTATATATAATAATTATCTATATTTAGATATATAATTTCTTTAGTAGCCGAAAGCTATGCAGATTTCCGCCCGCAAGCTATGCTTGCGGGCGGAAGTGCGGGCACGGTAAGAGGTTAAGGCGGGTGTATCTAAGTCTTATCTTCTATATTTATTGTTATTCTTTAATTATAAGTATATATATATATATACTCATTGATTATTATCTTATTATATATATAATATTATTCTGATTAATTAAATAGATAAAATATATAATTATAGAGCTATACTCTTTACTCGCCCCCTCCCCCTTTGGGGGAGGGGGCTAGGCTCTACGGGTCCTTTAGGATATTATATCTATTAATATTTTTATTTTATATAAACTATATATTATCTATATATAGATATATAGTATAGATAGATATAATTTTATCTAGACCTAGCCCGCCATCTATGATGGCGGGCCGGTATCCTTAGTTGTTTATACCTGTTGAACTATTTATTGTTCAATCGTGGTTGTATAATTTTATTATCTAATAAAGATACACACTATCTATGCCTTACCTCCTAGCCCGCCATCCAAGATGGCGGGCGGGTACATTCCGTTATTATTTTATATATTATCTTATTATATTATCCATATTTTACTTATTATAGTATAATTATATTATATTAAATATATATATTTATAAAATAAGGAATAATATATTCCCTTAGCCCGCAAGCCTAGCTGTTTTACCCCCAACACCTCTGGTGTTGGGGGTGCGGCGGGCGGGTTTCCTTATATCTTAACTTATCTATTATTAAATAGAGTAATTTATATACTAAAGAGATATATTAACACCATATAACAAATAATTGTTCAATGGGGTAGGGGAATAAACTATCTATACTGCCCACCATCTATGATGGCGGGTACTCTTTGTTATTCTTTTAATTATACTTATTTATTTAATTATATATATAGATATATATATACAGATATAGATAGTTATAAACGATATACCCGCCCGACATCTTTGATGTCGGGCGGGGATCCATAGATTAATATAATTATCATATTATTATCTTTATACTAATATAATAAGGATATATTATATTTATAAGATATATAGATATATTGATACAGATAAACTCTATACTGGCCCCCTCCCCCAAAGGGGGAGGGGGCTAGGCTCCACGAGTGGGGAGTATTTATGGTATTATATATTTATATCTATTTCTATTTATAATATAAATTTTTATAGATAAATATAAGATATAAAGATATAATGTATAGGTTACATAAATTATATCTAATTCTAGCCCGCCATCGAAGATGGCGGGCGGGTTCCCCTATAACTTATATCTTAAGTATATATATATATTAATATATATATATTATAATAATATATTATCTACACATAGCCCGCCATCATAGATGGCGGGTACACTTCGTTATTAAGTTTTATATATCTATATTAGATATTAATTCTAATAATTAAGTATTATAATTAAATAATATATAGTTTATACATATAAAGTAATATATTTATTAGAATAAAGATTAACTATAAGATATATATTATATATAACTAGGGAAAGCTATACAGATTTCCGCCCGCAAGCTATGCTTGCGGGCGGAAGTGTGGGAGGGTACATTATGTGTATTAATTTATTTATCTAAGTATAATTATATATAAATATACTAACTAATATAGGAAGTATTATACTAATAGCCCGCCATCACAGATGGCGGGCGGGTTCTCTTAGATATTCTATATATTTATTATAATATTTTATTATGTAAATATAAAATTAGAATATATTTATAGATAAAAAGTAAATTAACTCGTATAACAATTAAGAGTACAACGAGGTAGGGAATATAAAGTCTCTATCCCTAGCCCGCCATCTTCGATGGCGGGCCGGTACACTTCGTTATAGCCCCTCCCCCTTTGGGGGAGGGGCCAGTATTAAGTATTGTTTAATCTATTCTTATATTTTCTTAATATTTAATTAATTTATAGATATAATAGATTATATATATATATATAGTATAGTAATATACTCTCTACCCCGCCCGCCTCTCCCCCATACCGCGCCCGCTCTTCCGCCCGCACTTCCGCCCGCAAGCATAGCTTGCGGGCGGAAATAGGCATAGCTGTTTTACCCCCAACACCTCTGGTGTTGGGGGTGCGGCGGGCGGAAATAGGCTGAGCTAGCGGGCGCGGGGCACCATAGGTGCTGGGGAATAAGAGGCCATCTATGATGGCGGGCGGGACCCATTAGTTATACTTTAATCTATATATAAGTTATATTATTCATATATTTATAATAAAGATTAAATTATATAATATATATAGGAATACCCATACTCCGCCCGCAAGGGGAACCTTGCGGGCGGTACACTTCGTTATTCTTTTATCTATTAATTAGATTTATTTTAGTATATATTTAATAGATTTTAATATAATAAAATAAGTATTATGATAATAGGAAGTATTATACCCCTAGCCCGCACTTCCGCCCGCCTCGCCCCTTACCGCGCCCGCTAGCTCAGCTAGCGGGCGCGGGGCACCAGAGGTGTTGGGGGTGAAGGACAAGCATAGCTTGCGGGCGGGATCCTAGTATATACTTTATAAAATATATTCTCTTATTTATATATAACTATATTATTTATCATTTATATATATATTATTATTATAATATATATAATAGAATAAGATATAAGTAGATAAGATAAATATGAAAAGTTGAAGAGATATAACTCTCTACCCCTAGCCGCAAGCATAGCTTGCGGCCCGGGTAAGTAGGTGCGGCGGGTGATATTATTCATTATGTTTTAATATATTCTTTATATTATAAAGTTATTATATTATTAAATATATAGGAGATATATATATACAAAATAGGAAATAAGATACCCCGCCCGCCATCTTCGATGGCGGGCTAGTGTACATTTAGTTATGTTTTATATCAATATATTATTAATTATAAGAGTATATATGATATATATAGAAATATAAGAAGTACTTTTACCCCGCCCGTCATCTATGATGACGGGCGGGGATGTAGGTATATCTATATATAATTAATGAATTAAATCATATATATTATATTATGTATTTACATGATAAAATATATATCTATATCTACCCAGCGGTGATGATATTGTAGAGCCTGGAGTGCGTCGTCCTAATGGTTAAGACAGCTGACTTTTAATCAGTTTATACAGGTTCGATTCCTGTCGTACTCATCTTACTCTATTTATTTTTGAGTTATATAATTATATATATTATACAAACTATTTCTAATCAAACTAGAGGTTATTTACAATTACATCCTTTCCATCTAGTAGGTCCTTCTCCTTGACCTATTTATACTTCATTCAGTCTTATGGCTTTAGCTCTTACTATCGCACTTAGTGCTCATGGTTATTTAGCTGCTTTATGACCTACTGCTCTTGCATGTATTATGGTATTATATAGTATGACTTTATGATTTAAAGATATTATAGCTGAAAGTACATATTTAGGTGATCATACTATAGCTGTTAAAAGAGGTATTAATCAAGGTTTCTTATTATTTGTAGTTAGTGAGATATTAATATTTGCATCATTATTCTGAGCATATTTACACTCAGCAGTAAACCCTACTATGGATTTAGGAATGCAATGACCACCGGTAGGTATCCCTACTATCTCACCTGCTGAGCTTCCTTTACTTAATACTATTATCTTACTTGCTTCTGGTGTTACTGTTACTTATGCTCATCATGCTCTTATTAATGGTCATAGAAATAATACTTTATATGGTTTCGCTTATACTACTATATTAATTGCTTTATTTGTTTATTTTCAATATCTAGAATATAGTTATTCAGGTTTCACTTTAGCTGATGGTGTATATGGTTCTACTTTCTATAGTCTTACTGGATTACATGGTTTACATATGATTATGTTAACTATTATGTTAATATTATGTACTTATAGAGTTTATAATTATGATTTTACTAATACTAGTCATGTAGGTGCTGAAACTACTATATTATATTTACATGTATTAGATATTATATGATTATTTATATATATAATAGTATATTGATGAGGATCATAGCTATTCATAACAGAGTAAAGGGGAGTGGGATGAGCCCTCACCGCTGGATGTATGACTGAGTGGTTTAAGGTGTGGTATTTGAGCTACCAAGGCTAGCGCCCACGTGTTCGAATCACGTTACATCCGTTATGATCATGGCGAAACTGGTAGACGCGCTTAATTTAGGTTTAAGTCTTTATGGGTTCAACTCCCATTGATCATACACTTTTATCTTATTATTATTTATTATATAATGACACTTATTTATGGTATTATTACCATCGGTGTTGCTTTGATCGGTAGAATTGTTCCTTCCGTTTCTAAAAGTCTTATACTTGTCGCTTCTATTCTTATTGTTCTTCCTACTTTAACTGATTGAGAAGAAATTGGTATCTATTATACTACTGATGGTTTAGCTGATATCTTTATCTTATTAACTGCTTATTTATTACCTCTTAGTATCATCGCTAACTGGAATAATATTAAAAATCTCTTATATTTTGATCTTGTTCTTAATGTTGGTATTATCTTATTAATTAATTTTATGTGTCAAGATATGTTATCATTCTATGTTTATTTTGAATTATCATTAGCTCCTTTATTTATTCTTATTGGTTTATATGGTGCTAATAATAGAGATAAAGCTGCTGATTATATCTTAATCTATACTCTATTTAGTAGTTTATTTATGTTATTAGCTATTGGTACTTATGAAATTCTTATTGGAAATACTGATTATCAAGCTGTTAGTTTATCTATCTTATCTACTGATTTACAATGTGCTTTATTCTTAGCTATATCTATTGGTATTATGGTTAAGACTCCACTAGTACCTGTACACACATGACTTCCTGTCGTTCATAGTGAAAGTCCTCTTGCTGGTTCTATGTTATTAGCAGGGGTTATTCTTAAACTTGCTGTTTATGCTATTATTAGATTAATTCTTCCTACTTTATCTGATGCTACTATTTTATATACTCCTATTGTTTATGTTATTTGTGCTATTACTATTATTTATACTAGTATTATCACTCTTAGACAAACTGATCTTAAAGTTATTATTGCTTATAGTTCTATTAGTCATATGGCTGTATGTATCTTAGGTATCTTATCTAATTCATTAGCTGGTATTAATGGTAGTCTTATTCTTAGTCTTGCACATGGGTTTGTTTCTCCTGCTTTATTCATTATCGTTGGGGGTATCTTATATGATAGATATCATCATAGATTAATTTATTATTATCAAGGTTTATTAACTTTTATGCCATTATTAAGTATCTATTTCTTAATCTTAAGTTTTAGTAATATTGGTACACCATTAACTGTTAATTTTATTGGTGAATTATTAAGTCTTACTGGTGCTATTAATAGATCATTATTCTTAGGTGTTATATCTACATTATCAGTATTATTATCAGCTGCATATATGCTTAAAGTTACTAATCGTTTAACTGGTGGTATACGTACTCCTTATATTTCATTAACTAGTGATTGTACATATAGAGAATCATTATTAATGATAGCTTTAATCATTCCTACTATATGATATGGTATATATCCTAATGGTATTATTAATATGGTATGACAATCTCCACGTTTATTATATTTATTCTTAACTTATTTACACCCGCCCCCCAACCTAGTTGGGGGCGGGTAGGTGTACTTCTAGTTTATATGTTTATTTTAATTATAATCTTATTATTATTGCAATATGATGTAATGGTAACATACAAGAGTCATATTCTCGTTCTGGTAGTTCAAATCTACCTATTGCTTTTTAATCTAAATTATAAAAAAATATAATATAAATATATAGATATAAAATAATATATATAGATATATATAATAATTATATATGAGATAAAATAATATATATAGATATAAATATATGATATAAATAATATAATATATGAGAGAATAATATAATTATATGATATAATAAGATAAATATATGATATAAATAATAATTATATGATATAATAAGATAAATATATGATATAAATAAATAAGAACAAGAATAATAAGATAAAAGGATAAGCCTACCCACCCGCCTCACCCCCTTACCGCGCCCGCTAGCTGAGCTAGCGGGCTAGGGGTAATAAGATATATGTACAAATATATACAATATATATATAAAGAAAATAGTATATAATAAAATAAGAGATAGGATAAGGCTACCGGCCCGCCATCGAAGATGGCGGGCTAGGGGTATATAAGATATATGTAACAAGATATATATTATATAAATATATAATAATATAGAAGAATATATATATATATATAAGAAGAATATAGTAAAAAGATAAGTAGGAATATATCAATTAGATTAAATATAAGATAATATATAGATATAGAAGATAAGTATAAATAATAGAATATAATAAGGCTACCGGCCCGCCATCTACGATGGCCTCTTATCCCCCAGCACCTATGGTGCTGGGGGAGAGGCGGGCTAGGGGTTATAAGAGATAAGTACGAATATCTATACTATATTTAATATATATAAGATATAAGTACGAATATATATACTATAATTAATATATATAAGATATAAGTATAATATAATAGTATATGATATACAATATCAAGATAATAAAAGATATATATATATAAGAAAATAAGAGAGATGATAAGGCTCCCCGCCCGCATATTGCGGGCGGGGTAATAAGAGATATTTGTATAAATATCTATACTATAATTTAAGAGATATATAATAGAATAATATAATAAGATAAGAATGAATAATAATATATTAATAGGATAAGCCTCCCCGCCCGCCATCTTTGATGGCGGGCGGGTAATAAGATATATGTACGAATATATATACTATCTAAACAATATATAGATTATATATATAATATATTATATAATAATATTTATAAATAAGAAACTAATATAATATAGTATATGATAAGCCTACCGGCCCGCAAGCGTAGCTTGCGGGCTAGGGGTAATAAGAGATAAGTACGAATATCAATACTATATAGATTAAGATATATATTATAGATAAAGAGAATATATAATATAACTATAAGATATATATTATAGATAAAGAGAATATATAATATAACTATAAGATAGATATATATAGATAATTATTTTAGGATAAGCCTACCCGCCCGCCATCTTCGATGGCGGGCTAGGGGTAATAAGGAATATACTTTATATATATATATAATATCATATATAATGATATTAATTATTAAAGATATATATAGAAATGATTAAATGAAATAGATATAGAAGAAATAATATAGTATGGTTAACCTCCCGCCCGCCATCGTAGATGGCGGGCTAGGGGTAATAAGGAATATACTTCATATATATGTATATAATAACAGATATAATGATCTTTATAATTAAAGATATAATTATAAATAATTAATAAAATATAATAAGCTAATAGTAATAGGATTAACCTCCCCGCCCGCCATCAAAGATGGCGGGCGGGTAATAAGATATATGTACGAATGTCTATACATATATATACTATAGATATATATTAAATAGTATATAATTAATGAAATATATATAGAATAGATTATATAGTATGGTTAACCTCCCGCCCGCCATCTTCGATGGTCTCTTATTCCCCAACACCTCCGGTGCCCCACGCCCGCTCTTCCGCCCGCAAGCATAGCTTGCGGGCGGAAATCGGCTGAGCTAGCGGGCGTGGTAAGGGGGAGAGGCGGGCTAGGGGTAAGGAATAGATATATGAGTATATAAGATTATATAAGATTATATAAGATTATATATTATAATGAATATAATAGATATATATATAAATATAGATAGAATAAATGAATATAATAAGGAGAATAGATGATTATACATAAACCTCCCTAGCCCGCAAGCTGAGCTGTTTTACCCCCAACACCTCTGGTGTTGGGGGTACGGCGGGCGTGGTAAGGGCGAGTTATAAGGTTATGTAAGTTATAATTATCTATATAATAAGTAAGATAATAATGAGATAAGATTATACATTCTATAAGCCTCTCCCTGTTGGGGGATAAGAGGCTATAAGCGGGAGGGGTAAGTAGTAATAGATTTAAAATATATATTATTAATATACAACTAATTAGACTTAATAAGATATTAATGATAAATAAGATTAAACATAAACCTAACCTCCCCGCCCGACATCATAGATGTCGGGCGGGGTAAGATGTAATAATATTCAATTATATATATTATTTATATCATATAATATATTTAGTAATAAGGATATATATTATAGATAATATATGATTAGATTAACCATATAATTATTATATATATATATAATAAAGAAAGAGAGAAATGAAATAGTAAGATTATAATAAACCTAACCTCCCCGCCCGCCTCTCCCCCATACCGCGCCCGCTAGCTCAGCTAGCGGGCGCGGGGCACCAGAGGTGCTGGGGGATAAGAGGACATCTATGATGTCGGGCGGGGAAAGATGTAATAATATTCAAATATATATGATTATATATACCATAAAATATATATAGGAATATATATATATTAGAAATTATAGAGAAATAATAATGAGATTGCCTTACCCTACCCCGCCCGCCTCTCCCGAGGCAATAAGCGGGCGGGGTAATAAGAAAGAATATCGGAATATATGATTATATTATCCATATAATAATATTATATATTTTAAAGAAAGATATATATAAAGATAATAATAAACATAAACCTAACCTCCCCGCCCGCCTCTCCCCCAACACCGTAGGTGTTGGGGAATAAGAGACCATCTATGATGGCGGGCTAGGGGTAAGTAATATATATATATATGTTTCAATTATATAGATTATATATACGATATATAAGAAATAAGAATAATATAAGAAATATATAGAACTATTATATATGAGATCACCTTACCCAATACCGCCCGCAAGCAAAGCTTGCGGGCTAGGGAGGATAAAGAACTAGGTATTAATATATCAATTATATACATAATATAAACTATATAAATAGATTATAGAAAGTTATCTCTTTTGTACCCGCCCGCCATCTTCGATGGCGGGCTAGGGGTAAGAAGTAATAGACTTAATAACCCCCGTTGAACAATTAATTGTTCAACGGGGTAAGATAGATATTCCAATAATTATATATTCAATTATAATAAATATTTATCATATATATTAATAATATATAAGATATAAAGTTGACCATATATAATATATAGAATATATAAGAGATATAGATAAATAGAGAGATTAATAATGAGATCGCCTTACCCTATATCCCAATACCCGCCCGAAAGCTTTGCTTTCCTCTTGTCCCCCATACCGCGCCCGCCGTACCCCCAACACCAGAGGTGTTGGGGGTAAAACAGCTGAGCTTGCGGGCGCGGGGCACCTATGGTGCTGGGGGAGAGGCGGGCTAGGGGTTATAAAGAATATGTATCTAATAATATAATATTGATAATATATTAAGATATATTAAAAGATAATAGAAAAAATATCTACTTTGTACCCGCCCGCCATCTACGATGGCGGGCTAGGGGTAAGTAGTATATATATTTCAGATATATATATATATATATATATAATCAGATAATAAGACTATATGAATAAGAATATTATAATAAATAAGATATATATAATAATGAGATCACCCTACCCTATACCCGCCCGCAAGCTTTGCTTGCGGGCTAGGGAGGATAAAGAACTAGTCATTAATTTATAAATTATAGTTAAGATATAAAGAGTTATAAAAGGATATAGAAAATATATCCCTCTTATACCCGCCCGCCTCACCCCTTACCACGCCCGCAAGCTCAGCTTGCGGGCGGAAGTGCGGGCGGGTTCCAAAGTTATATTCTCCTCAATTATATCCTATTATAGTTACTTATTTATATATTTATAATATATATACCATATATAGAATATAGTTATATAAAGAATATAATAATATAATATATAGAATTCGAAACCTAGAACCCCGCCCGCTAGAGTATCTAGCGGGCGGGGGATAGCCCCCGCCCGCCTCTCCCCCAACACCATAGGTGTTGGGGAATAAGAGGCCATCGAAGATGGCGGTCGGGGTTAATCGAGATCCTCTCACCATTTCATTAGATATTATTATCATTCCCTAGATGTTATTATATAGTATTACTAATACTATATATATATCTACGTGATTCGCTCCCACCCCCATCCAAAGGATGGGGTGGGAGCATAGAGGTCTCTACTCAATAATTATTCTAGACTTGGTTGTGTATTCTCTCGGTAGCCTTTTACTATTCATTATCTTATTACTATAATTATATATTCTTATTCTATAAATATTAAAATATTATACTATATCCTTACCCGCCCGCCATCATAGATGGCGGGCGGTATATCTATAAGTACCTCATTATTATATCTTAATAATACTATATATTATTGATATTAATTATATAATATATAGAATAATAAACTATTCAACCCCCACCCCCATCCTTTGGATGGGGGTGGGGTGGATTAAAGACTATTTATTTGAATATATATATAATCTATATCTATTTAATAAATATAAGGATAAAATACATTATATTCGAAACCTAGAACCCCGCCATCAAAGATGGCGGGCGGGTTATATGATTCTATTATTCATTAATTATATTTATTATCTAATAAATCTTTATAATATTAATAAGTAAAAATATAATGATATAAGTCCTACCCTACACCTAGCCCGCAAGCATAGCTTGCGGGCAGGTTATATATATATGATATTATCTAATCTTTATTAAAAATCTAATATTATATAATAGATTAAATATTCTATTATCCTCCCCGCCCGCCTCTCCCGAGGCTATAAGCGGGCGGGGTCATTAGTATCATTCCACATATATATATATTATTTATCATCTAAATTCTTCTATAATAAATTAATATATATGTCATCTATATATTATCTATATTATTATATATAATCTTATATATATATTATAACAATATAATTGTATATATATTTACTATAACTCCCCGCCCGCCATCGTAGATGGCGGGCGGGTGGGTAATACTATTCCTATATATTTTTATAATTCTATTATTTAATCTAATCAATTAATATCTATTAAAGATATAATATATTTAAATATAAGGATCATATTCTATTAACCTCCCCGCCCGCCATCAAAGATGGCCTCTTATTCCCCAACAGGGAGAGGCGGGCGGGGTAGTAAGTTATATATCCTATATATTGATTATATTTACATCTAATTATAATAATAAAATATTATTATATTATATAAGAAGTATAGATATGATTATATACATAAATTACTTTATCCCCCGGCCCCCTTACCGCGCCCGCTAGCTGAGCCTATTTCCGCCCGCAAGCTATGCTTGTCCTTCACCCCTTACCGCGCCCGCTAGCTGAGCTAGCGGGCGCGGGGCACCTCTGGTGTTGGGGGCGAGGCGGGCGGAAGAGCGGGCGCGGGGACCTACGGTGTTGGGGGCCGGTATGTCTTATTATCTCTATATTATATTATTTATATCATATATATTAAATATTATTGATAATAATAAATCTATTATAAGGTTAGCTACACACCTCTCCCCGCCCGCAAGGGTACCTTGCGGGCGGGTGGGTAATACTATTCCTATATTACTATATATTCTAATATAATTATATATATATATAGATTTAGATAAAAATATATATATATCATGATCGCTATACCCGCCCGCCATCAAAGATGGCGGGCTAGGGGTTATAAGTTATATATCCGTATATCTCATTATATTCTTCATTTAATTATATTATATATCAATATATTCCTATATTATAATACTAATTTTATAATATTATTATAACTCTTTATACCCCGTTGAACAATTAATTGTTCAACGGGGGTTAAGTATATTATTATTCTATACAATAGATAGTTAATTATATAATTTAATATTAATGTACCCCTACCCGCCCGCCATCATAGATGGCGGGCTATAAGTATGATCCCCTATATCTTTGTATATATTTATCATCTTATTATTATATAATCTAATATAATCTTTATCTTACTATTTATATTATTAAGATATTATTAATATATATATAAACTAGAATTATATATAATATACTTATGTATATAAAGACATCTCCCCGCCCGCCATCTACGATGTCGGGCGGGTGGGTTAGATTATTACTTTACTATATTATCTTATATTATCTCATTATTATATATTCTTATGATATATTATATAAATATGAAATATAGACATAACTCTAGCCCCACCCCATCTATGATGGGGTGGGGGCAATAAGAGTATAATCTAATAGTATATAGTATAATTATAATGATATAATTAAACTAATAATATATATATAACTATTATATACCGCCCGCACTTCCGCCCGCCTCGCCCCCAACACCAGAGGTGCCCCGCGCCCGCTAGCTCAGCTAGCGGGCGCGGTAAGGGGTGAAGGACAAGCATAGCTTGCGGGCGGAAATCTGCTTTGCTGTATTACCCCCAAGAGGCGGGCGGGTGTGTTATATTCTTACTTTACTATATTAGTATTATATATTTCTAATATATTATTATATGATATAAGATAATTATCTAATAAATAAATAACTTAACACATGGTAAAACCAATATATTATTGTATATTATCATAATATCTCTTACTTACCCCGTTGAACAATTAATTGTTCAACGGGTTGATATATAACTCTTCTATTCTATTATATATTCATGTATATATTAATATATATTTATATAAATAAATATATAGATAAATAAGTATAATATCAAGAAGATATAGAGAGATTATAGTAAAGTAACTCTTACATACGCCCGCAGGCCGTAGGCCATATTTACCCAACACCTTTGGTGCCCCGCGCCCGCTAGCTCAGCCGATTTCCGCCCGCAAGCTATGCTTGTCCTTCACCCCCAACACCTCTGGTGTTGGGGGCGAGGCGGGCGGAAGAGCGGGCGCGGTAAGGGGTTAAGGCGGGCCACTAGGTTAGATTATATATATATATCATATAGATTATTTATTAAAATAAGAATATATATAAGAGATATAATTATATATTATAAGGAATAAGCACTCTACCCCGCCCGCAATCATAGATTGCGGGCGGGCGGGTTAAGATATATATTTTCTATATTAGATCTATAATTAATTAGAAAAATATATATAATTGATAATAAATTAAGATTATATAATAAGGATTAAACTTATATATACCCCTAGCCCGCCTCTCCCCCAGCACCATAGGTGCTGGGGGACAAGAGGAAAGCTTTGCTTTCGGGCGGGTAGGTCTCCTCTTATCTTTATATATATTTAATATTATGTTAATATAAAACTATTAATGTATATAGAAATATATAAAATAATAGATAAGATGTCTACTCCTACCACGCCCGCCTGTTGGGGGTAAAACAGGTTACCAGATTTCCGCCCGCCGCACCCCCTTACCGCGCCCGCTAGCTGAGCTAGCGGGCGCGGGGCACCAGAGGTGTTGGGGGTAAAACAGCTATGCAGATTTCCGCCCGCAAGCTATGCTTGCGGGCGGAAGTGCGGGCGGAAGTGCGGGCGTGGATTCTTTAGATTATAATTATATATCTAAACTATATATATGATATAATATATAGATAATTATAATATAATATAATAAATAAGAAGAATAATTATAATATAATAATAAAGATCATTATACCCGCCCGCAACGTAGTAGGGGGCGGGATAGAGCTATAAATGTATTAATGAATACATAGAATGTGTTATAACTCAAGCGAGATTCGAACTCGCATACTAGCTATGAAGAAGCTATATCATACCCTTAGATCATTGAGTCTTACATACACCGCCCGCCATCTACGATGGCGGGCTATAAGGTTAGTTGTTCTATGAAGGACTTGAACCTTCACTCTTTCGATTACAAAACGAACGCTTTACCAATTAAGCTAATAAAACTTATATATATATATATATATAAATATCTATATATATATGGATAACTACTGAGAATTGAACTCAGGTTAATCGTGCCACATACGATAATTTTACCACTAAACTATAGTTACCATAAATGAATAATAGACCTGTATAGACCCCGCCCGCCGTACCCCCAACACCATAGGTGTTGGGGGTAAAACTGGGAACCTTGCGGGCGGGTGTATGAGATAGGACTGAATCGAACAGTCGTAGCTTTACGCTCTATAGCTACAATATAGATCTAATTACCAACATTAGAACTATCCCATATATATATAAATATATACAACAGGTGGGACTTGAACCCACACAGCTATGCTTGTACATCTTAAGTGTACTATGTCTACCATTCCATCACTGTTGTATGTTATATCATATCTCCTATGCTTAACTATATATCTACTTACCCCTTACCGCGCCCGCCATCGTAGATGGCGGGCTAGGGGAAACATATTTACTATTATATCTATTATTACTTATTAATTATAGAAATATATATTATTAATAAAATATAAAGATATGATAAAGTATGTGTCTTATATATACTATAATAAGATTATTAATCAATTAATAAAATCTATAGTATAAATGTATAGTATTAATATAGATTTAATAATGATATATAATATATAACCTTATGTATAATAAGTTACACCTACCCGCCCGCCATCGTAGATGGCGGGCGGGGACCTAGACTAGTCTTACATTTATCTTATATAATTTTTTATATATAAATTAGATTTTTATAAAATTAAAATAATATTAAGAACATATGAAGTAATATAGGAAGCAAAGCTCTCTACCCGCCCGAAAGCTTTGCTTTCGGGCTAGGGGGACTATAAGTATCTATACTTATCTTTAAGTATTATATAATTATATTAATCAATTAAATAATAAGATTATAAGATATAATAATATAATATTGTCTAATATACTACCTCACCCGCCCGCCTCTCCCCCATACCGCGCCCGCTAGCTGAGCTAGCGGGCGCGGGGCACCATAGGTGCTGGGGGATAAGAGGCCATCGTAGATGGCGGGCGGGTACTATGGTGTTATTCTATATCATTAATATATATAGATTTATTAAATAATATATATATAACTATATATATAGAAGAAATAAAGAATAAAGATAGAGATAACCCCACTTTATCCCACCCGCCCGCCATCTACGATGGCGGGCGGGGGCTACTAGACTATCCATAGATATATTAATACTTTTATTATAATATTATCTATAGAATATATATATAGTATAAGTAAATAATACTAATATAATAAGAAGTAAGTAGATTAACCTAAGACTAAACCATACGTGCCCGCCCGCCTCTCCCTGTTGGGGAATAAGAGACCATCAAAGATGGCGGGCTAGGGTAGTCGTAGGTTATTATGATTATGTTAATTCTTTATATATATATATATCTCGAATATATAATAAATATATGATTAAATCTAACGTATATAATTATATTGATATAATACTTAATAGATCAACCCCGTTGAACAATTAATTGTTCAACGGGGTACATTTAGATTATCTTATTATTATTAAAATAATTATTTCTATTTTATATAATAAAATCTATTTATATAGAATAAAGTAATATAACAATGAATAGTACCCTACTTACCCGCCCGCCTCTCCCCCATACCGCGCCCGCTAGCTCAGCTAGCGGGCGCGGGGCACCATAGGTGCTGGGGGATAAGAGGCCATCGTAGATGGCGGGCGGGGGCTACTAGATATATCCATAAATATATTGATACTATTATTATAATATTATATAATAAAGAATATTAATATAATAAGAAGTAAGAACATAAACTTAAGACGAAACCATACGTACCCGCCCGCCATCTTTGATGGCGGGCTAGGGGTGTGCTGGTTCCTATTTTAACTATTAGATTATTCTATTTCATATATAGAATATATATCAATAATATAAGAATATATGGATATATAAAATTATATATAGTAACCCCGTTGAACAATTAATTGTTCAACGGGGTAGGGAAGAGTGTCTTATACCCCGCCCGCCTCTCCCCCTTACCACGCCCGCTAGCTCAGCTAGCGGGCGTGGGGCACCGGAGGTGTTGGGGAATAAGAGACCATCTTTGATGGCGGGCTAGGGTAGATTATTATGATTATGTTAATTCTTTATATATATATAGTATAAATTATAAATATATTATTAAATATAATAAATATAATTATATTAGGAGATATAAATAATATAGATATAATAAAGACAGATAATATTATATACTCTTAGCCGCACCCCCTTACCACGCCCGCTAGCTCAGCTAGCGGGCGTGGGACCTCGTAAGATGGGGTGGGTAGATATAATGGTATTTATCTCTATAATTTACTTAGTTTATTAAAAATTCTATAGATTATATATATATAAATATATATGAGATATATGAGTAAAGATAGAATAAACAAACTCCACTGGGTATACAATGAACCAATATATTAATAGACTTATAAATATATAATAATATATAAGAAAATATATTAACTCAAATAAGAAGATATATATAAAGGGGAGATCTATATACCCCACCCCCATCCTTTGGATGGGGGTGGGGTGAATAAGGTATGGTTATATGTATAAGTACTTAAGTAGTTATTAATTATATAAGTAATATTCTAATACTATAATAATAGTATTAAATAATGATAATAATATATAAGGAGTTGGTAAAAGATATTAAAAGATCTTTAATCCCCACCCCATCCATAGGTGACCACGCCCGCCTGTAGGGGGTGGGGTTAGATATTATATAGTATTATATACAAAATCTATTTAATATATAGAATAAAATAAATATAATTAAGAAGAATAAGGATACATATATATATACCCCTAGCCCGAAAGCTTTGCTTTCGGGCGGGTAGAGACGGAGCTAGGCTACATAACCCCCGTTGAACAATTAATTGTTCAACGGGGTATAGATAGTTTATATCTTTATATATATCTTTATATATCTCTTTATATATAATTATATAAGAATAAATAAATAAATGAGAGATAAGACGGAGCTAGGCTACATAACCCCCGTTGAACAATTAATTGTTCAACGGGGTAACGTATTATTATACCCCGCCCGCCTCTCCCCCATACCGCGCCCGCTAGCTCAGCTAGCGGGCGCGGGGCACCAGAGGTGCTGGGGGATAAGAGGACATAGTAGATGTCGGGCGGGGGACTATAGTATTAGTATATATGATTAATATATATATGTATAAAAACATATAATATTATAGATATTTATATAGTTTATTAATAATATTAACTATATAAGAAGATATATATACTCCCATCCTTTGGTGACCACGCCCGCTAGCTGAGCTAGCGGGCGCGGTAGAGGGTGAATAAGGTATGGTTATATATATATATAAGTACTTAAGTAGTTATTAATTATAGAATATATAAGTAAAAAGATAATAAATAGTAAAAGATTATAGACTGTACACCTTGAAATAAGAAAGGACATAAAGGGGAGATGGGGTGCACCACCCCCATCCAAAGGATGGGGGTTGGTGCGAATAAGTATAGATCTATAGAGTTGTGATAGTATAGGATAGAGACCAATAATAGAAAGATAAGAATATCTAATAAAATGGTAAGAGGATCTCGATTAACCCCGACCGCCATCTTTGATGGCCTCTTATTCCCCAACACCTCTGGTGCCCCGCGCCCGCTAGCTCAGCTAGCGGGCGCGGTAAGGGGCGAGGCGGGCGGAAGAGTGGGCGGGGTTCTAGGTCTCTAATTCTTTATAAGTATCGTTACTCCTTTAATTTATACATTTGATATTATATACTATTATATACAATATATATTTAATTTATAGAATAATATAAGTATAATTAAGAAAGAATAATGATAAACTTATATATATATACCCCTAGCCCGAAAGCAAAGCTTTCGGGCGGGTAGAGACGGAGCTAGGCTACATAACCCCCGTTGAACAATTAATTGTTCAACGGGGTATAGATAGTTTATATATTCATATATATATTCATATATATCTTCATCTATATCTTCATATATATCTTCATTTATATCTTTATATATATCTTCATATTTACATATATTAATGAATATTATAGTTATAATATAATAAATAAGTAAAATATTATCGAAAGAATACACAGCCGAGCTGAGAAAACATATCAAACGGAGATCCTATGCTCCACCCCCATCCTTTGGATGGGGGTGGAGCGAATAGTGTATTTATATATAAATCACTTAATTAGATATTATTTAAAGAATAATATAAATAGATTATAAAGTATATATAGATTATACCCCGCAAGAGGAAAGCTTTCGGGCTAGGGGACCTATATGATTATCTATATATTAATGTATATTATAATTAAATATAATAAAAGATTATAGAGAAGATACATAATTGAGTAAAGAAGAGCATCAAACGGAGATCTATATACCCCACCCCCATCCAAAGGTTGGGGGTGGGGGTGAATAAGGTATATTATATCTATATGTATTATATATAGATACTATAAATATTAATATTATAATAATAAAGAATAAGATAAAATATATATAACCTTACTATATCCCGCCCGCCTCTCCCTGCTGGGGGATAAGAGGACATCTACGATGGCGGGCGGGACCCAGTATATGTACTTTATGATATATAAATTATCTCAATTATAAATAATAAATTAATGAGTATAATCGTAAAATAATAATGAATAAGTAAAATACTATCGAAAGAATACACACCCGAACATAGAATGGCTATCCAGTTGAGACACCTGTGCTCCACCCCCATCCTTTGGATGGGGGTGGAGCGAGTTATGTATGATTCTACAAATGTACTTATTTATAAGTTATTCTAGTAATATATATATATAAATATATATATATATAAATATATATAATTATAATACTAGTTTATCCCACCCGCCCGACATCGTAGATGGCGGGCGGGGTGTTACGAATAGTTCATAGTTATACTCTTTGTATTAATATTGGTAATTCCGTAAATGTATGATAATGAGCTGGTCTAGATAATATTAATTCTAAATCTGATTCACGTTGATTACGTAGATTATTTGATTCTATATAATCTGGTGTTACAGGTACTACTTCTCTTTGATCTTCACCATTAGTTAATTGTATTTGTATACTATATAATCCTATTATTACTGATAATATAGACATAATTGAACCTCATGAACTAACAATATTTCAACCTAAGAAAGCATCAGGGTATTGAGGTATACGTCTAGGCATACCATTAAGTCCTAAGAAATGCATAGGTAGGAAAATAATATTAACAGAGATAAATAATAATCAGAAATGTACTTCTCCTAAGACTCTATTATATTGTAATCCAAACATAGTAGGACCTCAATAATAATAAGCACCAATTAAACTAAATAATGCACCCATAGATAAAACATAATGGAAATGACCAACAACATAATAAGTATCATGGAAAGCAACATCAATAGATGCATTAGATAACATAACACCAGTAAGACCACCAACAGTGAATAAGAATAAGAAACCTAAAGCAAATAGCATAGGAACACCTAAACGTAACTCACCACCGTATAAAGTAGCTAATCAACTGAAGATCTTAATACCTGTAGGAATAGCAATAACCATAGTAGCACTAGTGAAATAAGCTCTACTATCTATATCTAAACCTACAACAAACATATGATGACTTCATACTAAGAAACCTAGTAAACCAATACTACCAATAGCATAAATCATACCAATATGACCAAATATTTCTTTCTTAGAATAAGTACCTAATATATGACTAATTATACCAAAACCAGGTATAATTAAGATATATACTTCTGGATGTCCAAAGAATCAGAATAAATGCTCATATAGTATTGGATCTCCTCCAGCTGCTACCTCATAGAATCCTGTATTAAAATTACGATCCATTAATAATAATGTTACTCCTGCTGTTAATACTGGTAATGATAATAATAATAATATAGCTGTAAAGAATACTGCTCATACAAATAATGGCATATCTGTCATATGTATTCCTATTGATCTCATATTTAATGTTGTTACTATAAAATTAATAGCTCCTAATAAACTAGATATACTAGTTAAATGTATAGTAAATATAGCTAGATCAACAGATGGTCCAGAATGAGCACTAATAGATGATAATGGAGGATATACAGTTCAACCTGTACCTGCTCCTGTTTCTATTAATACTGATGCTATTATACATACTAATGCTGGTGGTAAACATCAAAAACTAATATTATTTAAACGAGCAAATGCCATATCTACTGCTCCTATCATTATAGGTAGGAAATAATTACCAAAAGCTCCTATTAATATAGGCATTACAAATAAGAATATCATAGCTAATGCATGTCCTGTTACTAAAACATTAAATACTTGATTATTACCATGTAAGAACATTGGTCCTGCACCTGATAATTCAAGTCTTATTATTACAGACATAGCTGTAGCTACCATAGCTGATACCATACCAAATATAAGATATAATATTCCTATATCTTTATGTGATGTACTAAATAATCATCTCGTTGTATATGACATACTGGGTATATTCATTTATAAAAATATCTTAAATATATAAACCTACTACATAAATGTTGCTAAAGTCAGTTATAATCCGCATACCCCGCCCGCCATTAAAGATGGCGGGCGGGACCCTTGATTATATATAGAGTCTTTATATATATTATTATATTAAATATATCAAGACATTACTCTCCTATATATTTATATACATCTACACATATTTCCATCCACACCGCCCGCAAGCTATGCTTGCGGGCGGTATCTATATGTATCTATATGTATCTATATGTATCTATATGTATCTATATGTATCTATATGTATCTATTCTTAGATATATAAATGTTATAGATTATATAATAATATATTATATATATACATTATCTTTATAACACCATAAGGTTACCTATTACCTACAACACCTCCCCCGCGCCCGCTAGCTCAGCTAGCGGGCGCGGTAAGTGGGCGAGGCTAAGAGTATGTGTATATCTATACTTAAGTTATACTTTACTTATATAATAACATATTATGTTTAAATTATCTATTCCTTAACCGCCCGCAAGCATTGCTTGCGGGCGGTATGTATATGTATATATATATCTTCTTAAGTTATACTATTTATACTTATAATAATATATATTTGTATAATATATATACTTTATAGTTTTATATTATATATATAGAAAATACCTCTTCCTTAACCGCCCGCAAGCAATGCTTGCGGGCGGTGTCAATCTCTAGTTCTTATATTCATATATAGATCAATATATATTGATATAAAGATTATGTCTAATCCTCACCCGCCCAACACTAATGTGTTGGGCGGGGTATAAAAATATATGGTGTTATATTAATTATTATACTTTATAATATACTTACTTATTAGTAGAATAATGTATATATAATATATCTAATCCTTAACCGCCCGCAAGCATAGCTTGCGGGCGGTATCAATCTATAGTTGATATATAATATTATATCTAATATTTTGATAATATATAATTATATTAAAATAAGAAGACATAATGTATAGTCCTCCCCCGCCCGGTTTATTATAATCTTACTATTTCATTTCTCTCTTTCTTTATTATATATATATATAATAATTATATGGTTAATCTAATCATATATTATCTATAATATATATCCTTATTACTAAATATATTATATGATATAAATAATATATATAATTGAATATTATTACATCTTACCCCGCCCGACATCTATGATGTCGGGCGGGGAGGTTAGGTTTATGTTTAATCTTATTTATCATTAATATCTTATTAAGTCTAATTAGTTGTATATTAATAATATATATTTTAAATCTATTACTACTTACCCCTCCCGCTTATAGCCTCTTATCCCCCAACAGGGAGAGGCTTATAGAATGTATAATCTTATCTCATTATTATCTTACTTATTATATAGATAATTATAACTTACATAACCTTATAACTCGCCCTTACCACGCCCGCCGTACCCCCAACACCAGAGGTGTTGGGGGTAAAACAGCTCAGCTTGCGGGCTAGGGAGGTTTATGTATAATCATCTATTCTCCTTATTATATTCATTTATTCTATCTATATTTATATATATATCTATTATATTCATTATAATATATAATCTTATATAATCTTATATAATCTTATATACTCATATATCTATTCCTTACCCCTAGCCCGCCTCTCCCCCTTACCACGCCCGCTAGCTCAGCCGATTTCCGCCCGCAAGCTATGCTTGCGGGCGGAAGAGCGGGCGTGGGGCACCGGAGGTGTTGGGGAATAAGAGACCATCGAAGATGGCGGGCGGGAGGTTAACCATACTATATAATCTATTCTATATATATTTCATTAATTATATACTATTTAATATATATCTATAGTATATATATGTATAGACATTCGTACATATATCTTATTACCCGCCCGCCATCTTTGATGGCGGGCGGGGAGGTTAATCCTATTACTATTAGCTTATTATATTTTATTAATTATTTATAATTATATCTTTAATTATAAAGATCATTATATCTGTTATTATATACATATATATGAAGTATATTCCTTATTACCCCTAGCCCGCCATCTACGATGGCGGGCGGGAGGTTAACCATACTATATTATTTCTTCTATATCTATTTCATTTAATCATTTCTATATATATCTTTAATAATTAATATCATTATATATGATATTATATATATATATAAAGTATATTCCTTATTACCCCTAGCCCGCCATCGAAGATGGCGGGCGGGTAGGCTTATCCTAAAATAATTATCTATATATATCTATCTTATAGTTATATTATATATTCTCTTTATCTATAATATATATCTTATAGTTATATTATATATTCTCTTTATCTATAATATATATCTTAATCTATATAGTATTGATATTCGTACTTATCTCTTATTACCCCTAGCCCGCAAGCTACGCTTGCGGGCCGGTAGGCTTATCATATACTATATTATATTAGTTTCTTATTTATAAATATTATTATATAATATATTATATATATAATCTATATATTGTTTAGATAGTATATATATTCGTACATATATCTTATTACCCGCCCGCCATCAAAGATGGCGGGCGGGGAGGCTTATCCTATTAATATATTATTATTCATTCTTATCTTATTATATTATTCTATTATATATCTCTTAAATTATAGTATAGATATTTATACAAATATCTCTTATTACCCCGCCCGCAATATGCGGGCGGGGAGCCTTATCATCTCTCTTATTTTCTTATATATATATATCTTTTATTATCTTGATATTGTATATCATATACTATTATATTATACTTATATCTTATATATATTAATTATAGTATATATATTCGTACTTATATCTTATATATATTAAATATAGTATAGATATTCGTACTTATCTCTTATAACCCCTAGCCCGCCTCTCCCCCAGCACCATAGGTGCTGGGGGATAAGAGGCCATCGTAGATGGCGGGCCGGTAGCCTTATTATATTCTATTATTTATACTTATCTTCTATATCTATATATTATCTTATATTTAATCTAATTGATATATTCCTACTTATCTTTTTACTATATTCTTCTTATATATATATATATATTCTTCTATATTATTATATATTTATATAATATATATCTTGTTACATATATCTTATATACCCCTAGCCCGCCATCTTCGATGGCGGGCCGGTAGCCTTATCCTATCTCTTATTTTATTATATACTATTTTCTTTATATATATATTGTATATATTTGTACATATATCTTATTACCCCTAGCCCGCTAGCTCAGCTAGCGGGCGCGGTAAGGGGGTGAGGCGGGTGGGTAGGCTTATCCTTTTATCTTATTATTCTTGTTCTTATTTATTTATATCATATATTTATCTTATTATATCATATAATTATTATTTATATCATATATTTATCTTATTATATCATATAATTATATTATTCTCTCATATATTATATTATTTATATCATATATTTATATCTATATATATTATTTTATCTCATATATAATTATTATATATATCTATATATATTATTTTATATCTATATATTTATATTATATTTTTTTATAATTTAGATTAAAAAGCAATAGGTAGATTTGAACTACCAGACTCCTTCCCATAAGTGAAGAAATAATGTAATGAAGAGAAAGTATGTAATATAACATATATACAAAGAGATAAACATGTACCCCGCCCGCAAGCTACGCATGCGGGCGGGAGACTTAAGAGTTAAGAATATTTTATACTTCTTTTTTATATAAACCTATTTCTATATCTTTATTACTATAACTACGTGTAATATGTAAGATACCTAATTGTACTTCTAAAACAAAAGCTATAATTAAGATTAATAAGAATAAGATTAATATAGTAAGACCATAAAGTCCATTAGTATAAGCGGTAACACCATAAGGAAGAATAGAAGAGATTTCTAAATCAAATGGAAGGAATAAGATAGCAATTAAGATAAAGGATACACTGAAAGCAGTACGCGTCTGCTGGAAAGAGGTGAATCCACATTCAAATGGACCATCCTTCTCCAAGTTTGGTGTACTCTTCGCTAATAATCAGTTTATACCTATTAATACTATTGCTACTATAAATACTATAATAGTATATATACTAAACATTTATTCTATAAGTAATGCAAATCCTTCTAATAAAGTAGGCAATATCATATAATAACTTAATAAGATAATTAAGATAAGACTAATATATAAACTAATAGTATATGGTAAATCTTTATTAAGTAATATAAATTTATCATTAACGGATAAATGATTATATCATGATTTAGTTAAATTACTAGCTAATTGTTTAATAATGAAAGCATAATAATAAGTAGCGATAACACTAGCAATAATAATAGAGATAGCTTCAACAACCTGACCGGAGTCAATAAGTGAAACTAAGATATAATATTTACCATAGAAACCAGGTAAAGGTGGTATACCAATTAATGATAATAAACATATAATTAAAGTAATATTAAGTTGTATATTAGGTGTAACTAATTGATTAACATTAAGTATAGGAGATCAAACAGATGATGGTACTTTAATACTATTACCAATAGATAAGATACATATAAATATAAGAACATGAGTAAGTCCATATTGTATAAGATATATAAAGAAAGCTTCATCTTGTTGAATAGCAGCTATAAGTATATAAGCAAAATTAAGTATACCACTATAAGCTAATATAGCTTTAATATTAACATTATATAATGGAGCAATAGCACCTACAGCTAAAGATAAATAGAAAACTAAATATAATAATGGAGTATAGATCATACCCATATTAATAAAGATGAATCCCATAATAGATAATTTAGCAACAATACTAATATACATAGTAATATAAGTAGGAGTTTTAACATAAACACCAATAGTTCAAGCATGGAAAGGAGCCAGACCTAACTTGATAACTAATGCCCCAAGGATAAAGATTCATGGGAATGGTGTACTTACACCTTGAATTAAATAATAATTTCATATCTCAGATAAAGTAGTTAAACTAGTTTCTCTATATATAGCAACAATACCATATAATAAGATAGTAGAAGCAAAGGCCCCTACCGCAAAGTATCCTGCTGCTGCTTTAGTTGATCCATAAGCTCTATTATATATACAAGTTATAATATATAAACTATAAGATTGTAATTCAATAATTAAATATAAAGCTAAGATATCATTAGATATAGGAAGTAATAATAATCCAGCTAGATTAATTAAAATAATAAGAGGAATTCACTTATTATCATTTAAATATCTATGTTTAATAGTAGGATAGAATAACATAGTAATAATAAGAATAATAATAAATAAAGCGATAGGTGCATAATCAGGAGTATATTTAAATCAATCATTAAAGATAGTAAAAGATGTATATTGAACAGTTAAGGCTTCTCAAGCTATATAAGCAATAAGACTTAAAGATAAAATAGATAATCTATAGATGTGCTGTACATCATTATTATAAGCTAAATAAACTATAAAGGCGACTATAGTGAATAGAAGCATATGACACAAGGTGAATCGAACACCTATAACATCATCCGTAGTAATGTGTACTACCATTGTACTATGTGTCACCGGTGCCGCCCGCCATCTAGGATGGCGGGCGGCCTATGTTATAATATATAAGTATTCAACTATATTATTAATGTTAGTATTTAACTCACCTTTATATCTATAAATATATAGATATATATCTTTAATATATAAAAATAGATATTAAATATAAAAGATAAACATATATAAAGAATAGAATAAAATAAGAAGTGATAAAGACTAGAGACCTAGCCCGCCCTCCCCCTAAGGGGAGGGCGGGCGGTATATAAGAGATATCATATAATTATACTAATATTATATATTTATTAAATAAGTATTAAATTTATATAGATATATAAGAGATATATAAAATAAGAGAGACCTAGCCCGCCCTCCCCCTTTGGGGGAGGGCGGGCGAGATAGGCTTATTATTCTCTTTATTATTTATACTATTATATATTAGATTATAAATAAAGATAGATAAATATAGATAACCCGCCCCCTCCCCTTTGGGGAGGGGGCGGGAGGTATAAATATACTTAAGTATATTATATATATATCAATTATACTTAATATAAGAATAAAATTAGATATTAAAGTATAATATATCCTACCTGCCCGCAAGCAAAGCTTGCGGGCTAGGGGATACCCTAGTTAGTTATTTATTTATATTATATAAATAAAGATTAATATATTTAAAAGATATAAATTATATATATAAATAAAGGATAATATTAACAACCCGCCCGCCATCTACGATGGCGGGCTAGTGTTACATCAGATATAATTAGTATATATTAGATTATAAGATAAAATAAATATAGAATATATACAACATATAATATATAACATATAACCCGCCCCCTCCCCTTTGGGGAGGGGGCGGGGATGTAAGAATATACTTATATATATTAAAGAGATTATATTAATAATATAAGACTTAATATGATATATTATAGAATAAATGATACAAACTCTACCCGCCCGCCGTACCCCCTTACCGCGCCCGCTCTTCCGCCCGCCTCGCCCCTTACCGCGCCCGCTAGCTGAGCTAGCGGGCGCGGGGCACCAGAGGTGTTGGGGGTGAAGGACAAGCATAGCTTGCGGGCGGAAATCGGCTGAGCTAGCGGGCGCGGGGCACCAGAGGTGTTGGGGGTAAAACAGCTTTGCTTGCGGGCTAAGGGTTTAACCTTATTAGTAAGTAATATAATTATAATCTAATTAGTTAAATATTATATATAATAAGATATAGAGAGATATAAAGATAAAGACTAGAGACCTAGCCCGCCCTCCCCCTTTGGGGGAGGGCGGGTGGAAGAGTAAAGATGTTATGATATAATATTAATAATAATATAATGATTAATATAGTAAGATATACATAAATAGATAAATTAGAAGAATAACCGGGCCGCCATCTATGATGGCGGGCTAGGACTAGTGGGTACGTCATGCTTAATTAGTATATATAATAAGATATAATAAATATACACTGATAACCCGCCCCCTCCCCTTTGGGGAGGGGGCGGGGATGTAAGAATATAATTTACTTATAGATATATAATTAATATTAATAGAATAATACTTAATTAAGTCTACATACCTTACCCGCCCGCCATCTTTGATGGCGGGCTATGTATATATATATAATATAAACTATATAATGATATATAATATTTAGATAAAATAAAGATATATATATGATATATATAAGATAAGAATAGAATTAATAGAGATAGAATAGATAAAGAATAAATATCTTCTACCCGCCCGCCATCTATGATGGCGGGCTAGGGGAATAGGAGAGGGTTATGAATAGTTAACTACGAACATTTAATGTTCCTAAATAGAATAAGATATTTTCTAAAGTACTAATTAATGGAACAATAATTAAGAAATGAGCAAAGTAATAAGCTGTAGCTATTTGACCTAATTCAATATAAGGAACTTCAACATGTAATTGACCTAAATTACCAAGTAAAATAAAGTTAAATACAAATAAATAGAAAGTAAATTTAGATAAAACTTTGAAAGTATTTCCTCTAATAACGGATCTATCAGTATAAGGTAAAGTAAGTAAGATAAGGATAGCACCAAACATAGCAAGAACCCCACCTAATTTATCAGGAATACTACGTAAAATAGCATAGAATGGTAATAAGTATCACTCAGGAACAATAGATGGTGGAGTAACCATAGGGTTAGCAGGGATATAGTTATCAGGATGTCCTAAAGTATTAGGGCTAAAGAAAACAAATAATGAGAAAGCTAATAAGAAGACGAATACAGTAATTAAATCTTTAAAAATAAAGTAAGGATGCATAGGGATTCTATCAACATTACCAGTAATACCAACAGGGTTAGATGAACCATTAACATGTAAAGCCATTAAATGCATACAAACTAATGCAGCTAAAACAAATGGCATAAGGAAATGTAAAGCAAAGAATCTTTGAATAGTAGGATTACTAACAGAGAAACCACCTCATAAGAATGGAACAATATCCTCACCAATAAATGGAATAGCAGATAATAAATTAGTAATAACAGTAGCACCTCAATGACTCATTTGACCATATACAGTACAATAACCAAGGAAAGCAGTAGCCATAGTTAAGATAAAGATAACAACACCAACAGCTCATAACATAACTCTAGGTTGTTTATAACTACCATAATATAAACCTTTACCAATATGTAAATACATACAAATAAAGAAGAATGAAGCTCCGTTGGCGTGGATATATCTGATAAGTCAACCTCCTTGTACATCACGCATAATATGCTCAACAGCATCAAAGGCTAATGATATATCACTACTATAATGCATAGCTAAGAATAAACCTGAAGCTATTTGTATAACTAAACATAATCCTAATAATGATCCTAGATTTCATCAATAATTGATACTACTAGGTTGTGGACTATCTATAAGATAACTATTAACTAAACTTAAATAAGCATTAGATTTACGTATAGGCAT